ATAAGAAATGAAACGTCACAATATATTTTTTACACATGTCGAAGTGATGGCAACCAAAGAATAGCTTTTACGTATCCATCCAGTTTGTCAACTTTTTTGGAAATGATACAAAGAAAAATGACTTTGTACACAAATACAATGGAAAATCACTATTGATACAAAAGATAAATAAGATAAAGAAATATTGATACAAAAGATAAATAGAAGAAAAGATAATAAGAGATACGCCCTCCTCCTACATATTTTATGCCCTCTCCTACAAAGAAACTCGTAATACCAACGCTATTCGTAATTCCATCAATTACTCGTCTATCAAAAAAATGAGTTAATTCAGCTAATCCTCTTAGACCCTTAGTAAAAGATGTTGCATAAAAAGCATCTATGTAACCACGATTATATGACCAACTATATATTATATTTATTAGTTTGTCTCCCCAAATGCGCGTCTGACCCTTTTTTAAAAATGCATTTTTAAAATTAAAATTTTGTAAAGATGAATAAAGGGGCTTATATAAAAGGGACGCTATAAGTATTCCAAAACATGCTATACTGACTGAAAAAATAGCATTTGCCAAAAATTCATACCAATCCACCGAATCAGTCAAATTTTGATGTAAAAGATTTATAGACGGAGTTAACCATTTTGATAATATATCCAAACCCATTCCTTCTTGATTCAAAGGAAGTGCCAGGGATCCCACGAACAAGGTAAATAGAACCAATACAAGCAAAGAGAATAACATAGTATTATCTGATTCATGGGGATAGACAAAACTTTTTTTTTTACAAGTTTTTAAATGAATAATAAAAGGTTGGTTGATGGTTTTTACCATATTATCAATTTGGTTTTGGGATGCCGTCTTAGAAAAAAAAGAAGCCTTCTCATTATTATTCATTATTAATAAACTTATATATATATATTTTTTTTTTAAGCCTTCTTTTCCCCATAGAGATACTGAATAAAACGGACTCATTCCCATTTGTTTTCCACTATAATTTTGAAAATGAGTATTTAAATGCCCTTCAAAAGTAAGTAAATAAATTCGAAACATATAAAATGCAGTTAACCCGGCTGTGGAACAAGCTATTATTCCGAAAAGTGGTGAATACAACCAAGTATCATTAAGAATTTCATCTTTGGACCAAAAACAAGCAAGTGGTGGAATACCACAAAGAGAAAGTGTACCTAATAAAAAAGCTGTTTTTGTAATTGGGACATGTTTTGTTAAACCGCCCATAAGAACCATATTCTGACTTTTATCTGGCGAATATCCAACAATAGCTTCCATTGAATGAATAATTGATCCAGATCCTAAAAACAATAATGCTTTAGAGTAAGCATGGGTAATCAAATGAAATAAAGCAGCTCGATATGACCCCATACCTAAAGCTAACATCATATAACCCAATTGAGACATTGTAGAATAGGCTAAACTTCTCTTAATATCTGTTTGAGCAAGAGCCAAAGTAGCTCCTAATAGTACTGTTATTATACTTATTAAAGATATTAAATTCATTATGTAGGGTATTCCTATGAAAAGAGGAAGAAGACGAGCGACAAGAAAAATGCCCGCTGCTACCATCGTAGCAGCATGAATCAGAGCCGAAATAGGGGTAGGCCCTTCCATGGCATCAGGTAACCATACATGAAGGGGGAATTGTGCCGATTTAGCAATTGCACCGGAAAATACTAGAAAAACGCATAAATTATAAACTAAAAAAGTAAACGCATTATCATTATTATAACTTAAGTTATTGAATATTTCAAACAAATCCTGAAATTCAAAACTACCTGTTATCCAATAAAGACCTAAGATTCCTAAAAATAAACCAAAATCTCCTATACGATTAGTTACAAAAGCTTTTTGACAAGCATTTGCAGCAATAGGTCGTGTGAACCAAAAACCTATTAATAGATATGAGCACATTCCAACTAATTCCCAAAAAATATAAATTTGTATCAAATTTGAACTCGTAACTAATCCCAGCATGGAAGTATTGAAAAAACTCATATAAGCAAAAAATCTTAAATATCCTTGATCATGAGACATATAATTATCACTATAAATAAAAACCAGAATTCCAACAGTAGTAATTAATATTAACATAATAGAAGTAAGTGGGTCGATCAAGTGGCCGAACTCTAAAGAAAAATCATTATTAATAGTCCAAGACCCTACATATTGATATATGAAATTGCTATTTATTTGCTGAATAGCCAGATCTGCAGAACAAATCATAACTATACTTAATAATAAAACACTAGGAAAAGCCCACATGCGACGAAGATTTTTTGTTGCCGTCGGAAAAAGGAGAAGCCCGACTCCGATTAAGACAGGAACTGGAAGTGGAACGAAAGGTATGATCCATGCATATGGATATGTATGTTCCATAAAAAAACCTTTTTCATTTTTAATTAATTCTTTCCGATTCACCAGATCTTCTCTCTTTCGCAAAAAAAAAGTAAATATATATATAGATTAGAGATGCAAGACCAAAATTTAATCTTCTTAAGTAGTCTGATTCTTTGACCAAATCGTTCAAATCAACAAATCAAGAAGTTACAACTGGTTAAATGATATCACGCAAAGTGAATAGTTATTTATTAAGTAATATATTTAAAGCTAGTTCGGGAGATCCAGAAAAATTTTTAACTTTAACCAATTTTATTTCTATAGTACGTTGGATACTATAGCTATAGAGCTTTTACTATGAGGATATAAAAAATCCATTAGTTATAGTATGAATTCGTTTTTTTGTCCGGAAAGTTATAGTTTATTAATTATATGTAAAAAAAATTAATGACATATAATCTTTTTCGCCTTTTTTATAGCAAAGTAGTATTATCTAAATAAAGAACTAGATGGATAATCAATAGTAAATAAAGATTCGTTTTTATTGAATATTTAATATTATATTAATACTAGATAGATGTCTTTCACATCCAACTATAACAATGAGTAATCTCTTGATTTTTGAATGGCAGTTCCAAAAAAACGTACTTCTATGTCAAAAAAGCGGATTCGTAAAAATTCTTGGAAAAAGAAGGGATATTGGGCAGCGTTAAAAGCTTTTTCATTATCGAAATCTCTTTCGACCGGGCATTCAAAAAGTTTTTTTGTGCCGACAAATAACTAATCAAACATTGGAATAATCGGAATAAGAACTGAATCGAAACTGAATGACTTTTTTGTTCTATCCCTATCTAGCATCTAGGGATAGAACAAAAAAAAGTCTTATTCCCCCAGAGGATAAACTATGCGGAAGCTTATTATTTGATTACGTTAAATATAACTGACATTCTAAAACCAGATAAATATACTCTATTAGTGAACACGTATTTAAATGACGTTGTATTCCTAAATTTTAATCGTTCCTAAATATGAATTGACTACTGCAATCTCGACGATTGAGTATGAATAGGTTATTATAATTTTGAGCAAGCCGCTATGGTGAAATCGGTAGACACGCTGCTCTTAGGAAGCAGTGCTAGAGCATCTCGGTTCGAGTCCGAGTGGCGGCATGGCATCTATCTTCTAAAACTTCTAAAAGAGATAGACTAAGTCCTATGTAAGTAATTCCAGAAATTAAACTCCCTGCATTCCGTAATTATAATTAAGGTACTCCCCCCTTAAAAAAATATATATATAATATGATTTTTTCGACTTTCGAACATATATTAACTCATATATCCTTTTCTATTATTTCAATTTTAATTACACTATATTTTATAACCTTATTAGTGGATGGAGGACTAGATGATTCATCCGAAAAGGGCATGATAGCGAGCTTTTTCTGTATAACCGGATTATTAATCACGCGGTGGATTTATTCGCGACATTTTCCATTAAGTGATTTATATGAATCATTAATTTTTCTTTCATGGAGTTTATCCGGTATTAATATGCTTCCGTATTTTAAAAAACATCAAAATAATTTAAGCGCAATAACCGCGCCAAGTGCTATTTTTACCCAAGGCTTTGCTACTTCGGGTCTTTTAACTGAAATGCATCAATCCGCAATATTAGTACCTGCTTTACAATCCCAATGGTTGATGATGCATGTAAGCATGATGGTATTGGGCTATGCAGCTCTTTTATGTGGATCATTATTATCAATAGCTCTTTTAGTCATTACATTTCGAAAAGACATAAGGATTCTTGATAAAAGCAACCATTTATTAAAATTAAATGAGTTAGTTTACTTTAATGAGACCAAATACACAAATAAAATAAACAATATTGTAAAAAATACTTCGTTTCTTTCTGATAGGAATTATTACAAGTATCGGTTGATTCAACAATTGGATGATTGGAGTTATCGTGTTATTAGTCTCGGTTTTATCTTTTTAACCATAGGTATTCTTTCGGGAGCAGTATGGGCTAATGAGGCATGGGGATCATATTGGAATTGGGACCCAAAAGAAACTTGGGCATTTATTACGTGGACTATATTTGCAATTTATTTACATACGCGAACAACGAAAAATTTACAAGGTGAAAATTCGGCAATTGTGGCTTCTATGGGGTTTCTAATAATTTGGATATGCTATTTTGGGGTTAATCTATTAGGAATAGGGTTACATAGTTATGGTTCATTTAACCTCTAATTGAATTGCAGAAAGGGCGTGACTAATACAGTTAGGTGTAGGACTATCTATATATAAGAAAACTTCGTGTAAGTTGACGAGAACCCTTTGAATCCAGAGTGTAGTGATTCAAAGGGTTCGGAATAATTCGGGTTACAATTCATTTTTTATTATCTTAAGTAAACTATTTATCAAAAAAATTAGATAGAATAGTTTCGACCTTGTCAACTGATAATGAAAGAACGAAATCTGGGTAAATACCAATTCCTATTACTGGTAAAAAGATAGAAAGAGAAACAAATAATTCGCGCGGCCCCGAATCAAAAAAATAAGAATTTGGAGCATTAAATAGCTTATATCCATAGAACATCTGGCGTAACATAGATAATGAATAAATAGGAGTTAATATCAT